TAACTGAGGAAGAATTTGCAAATTGATAAAACCGGGTGGGCGAATTTTCCATCTCCAGGGAAAAACACTCTGATCTCCTATCAGAAAAATTCCCAATTCTCCTTTTGGGGTTTCGACTCTTACATAAAGTTCTTGCTGTGATAATTCAAAAGTCGGAGAAGGTTTCTTACTAATGAATCGATAATCAAAATCATTCCATTCGGGATCCCTTACTCTATCAAAGCGTCGGATTTCTAAATTCTCATAGGGCCCCCCTGGAATTCCTTCTAGAGCCTGTTGAATAATTTTTATAGATTCTGTCATTTCGCTGATTCGTACTAAATAACGAGCTAACGAATCCCCTTCTTTTTGCCATTGTACTTCCCAATCAAATTCGTCGTAACACTCATAATGATCAACTTTACGAAGATCCCATTGTATTCCGGAAGCTCGTAGCATTGGTCCTGATAAACCCCAATTTATTGCTTCTTCTCCGCCAATAATGCCTACTCCTTCAACTCGTTCTAAAAAAATAGGATTCTGTGTAATAAGCTTTTGATATTCAGCAACCCCTGTTAAAAAATAATCGCAAAAATCTAAACATTTATCTATCCATCCATGAGGTAGATCAGCAGCTACTCCTCCGAGACGAAAATAATTATGCATCATTCGCATACCGGTGGCAGCTTCGAATAGGTCATATATCAATTCTCGTTCTCGAAAAATATAGAAGAAGGGGGTCTGTGCCCCAATATCTGCCATAAAAGGGCCAAGCCATAACAAATGCGAAGCTATACGACTCAACTCCAACATAATGACTCTGATGTAGCTCGCCCTTTTAGGTACTTGAATATTGCCTAACTGTTCTGGTGCATTTACAGTTATTGCTTCTGTGAACATAGTAGCTAAATAATCCCAACGTGTTACATAAGGCAAATATTGTATAATTGTTCGGTTTTCTGCAATTTTTTCCATTCCTCTGTGTAAATAACCCAATATTGGTTCGCAGTCAATAACATCTTCACCATCTAGAGTAACGATGAGTCGAAGAACACCATGCATTGATGGGTGGTGAGGACCCATATTGACTATCATGAGGTCTTTTCTTGTAGCTGGTGCAGTCATAGGTTTTTCCCCATTCATTCTTCCATGAATTGCTGAAAGTGAAAAAAAAGAAGTTCATCAAAATTTAAACGATCAAAAATATTCTTCAAATTAACGAGTTTTTATCTCTCGAATATCCAACTGACCAATTATTTCTTTATAACGTACTCTATTTTTTTTTGACAAATAAGCCAATAGCCGTTGACGTTTTCCCAGAATTTTCCGTAGACCTCTCTGAGATAAATAGTCTTTTTTGTGCAATTCCAAATGTGAAGTAAGTCTCCGTATCTTATTGGTAAAACTGACTACTTGAAATTCAACAGACCCCCTGTTTTCTTTCTTTTCTTCTTGTGAAGTAACGGAAATGAATGAATTTTTGACCATAAAAGAATTTCCTCCTCCTTTTTTGACTTTACAGATATGTAATTTTATCGATCAGAAATAATAATGCCAGTAATTTGAATGTGATATACATAATGATCTTAATTTCTTTATCGACTCCTAATTTTATCAATTAAAATGAATTAATCAAATTGGATTCGAATAGGGATACAAAAGGATGGTACGTTTTTGCACTCACAAAAGCGAATAATTTATATTTAAACCGAAAATGAAGAAGATTTTGTTGATTCAATTCACTTTTTATCTAATTGATACTTTATTGACGTATATTAGAATGGGATGTAAGACAAGGTATGTGTACATCTGTTTACTTTCATATACCATATACGGTATAGGATATATAGGAAAAATACGGTATTAACATTAACCAATTTTTAATCGTGGATACATACGTAGTCTTAACATATTGATACGACTGCCATTATTCGTATCAAACCAATAGCGATTCATACAAGCTAAATCTTCTAATCGATAATTCGGCCAAAGAAAGAACTTTAATTGAATTAATTCATTTTTATCACTATCAAGATGTTTACTTTCATCCAAAAATGGACTCCAGTTTTTTACGTTGTTCTCGTTACAAAATACCGGATTTCTATTCACACCATTTCTATTCGTTGAACTGAAACAAATTAAAATTCTCAATTCTCTACGACGTCTAGATGATAAAATATTTTCAGGAACAAGTAAATTCGAATGATTTTTATCTCTATTTCCAGTCATTCTTTGATGTTTTGAAATAGATTCATCAAAATTCTTCTTATCAACATATCCTCGTTCTCGATATCTTTGATTAATTTGGCGTTTACTCTTATGAACCAATGAAATACCTATGGTTTGATACATAATAAATTGTCCATCATTTTTTACAGACAGACGAACCGATTCGATAATCAATATCCCTTTTTTCATCAATTCTGTAAGAGGTAAATTCTTCTGAATCAGCATTATATTCAGACTCATTTCTCTTCTTTGAATAGAGGATATAGTAATTTTTCTTGGGTTTCTCAGTCTAAGCAGGAGACAATATACCTTAATATTATTGATCATTCTTTGATTCAAAGCATCGTCCCATCTCAATTGAAAAAGCAAATATCGTTTCAGGAAGAAATTTAGTTCTGCTTCCGTGTTGCTCTTGTATTGTTTTTTCGTTTTACGTTTTTTCATGTCTGATCGCGCATAATCTTCTTCAATATCTTTTTGTTGGTTTGAGAGAAGGGATCCAAGATTTCTTTGGTTTTGTGCATCTGAACCACGATCTCGTCGATCTGCGGGTTCTTTTTCTTCTTGATTTCGATTCTTTAATTCAAAAGATTTTTTTTCTTCATTCGATGGTATAAAAAAATTCCCTTTTGGCTTTCCATTGACGTTTTTATTTTCACTAACATTTTCATTTATATTCAAATTTAAAAGAAGTAATTTGCTTGGTATAATCCACGGTTTCATTTTATATGCATTATAAAGTAGCACAAATTCGGGGAAGAACCAAAGTTCCAGATTGGATATAGGACAATTTAGTATTTCTTCATTCATTCCCATCCAATCAAAAAAGATTTTTTTATGATTGGGTGGATTGATTTCTAGATCTTGATGAATTGTAAGATAAAAAAGACCTTTCTTATCAATTTTATCAATTATTGGGTAATTATTAGTTCCAATCTTAGTTTTTTTATTACTGTTGGAATCGATCTTGATCCAGGCCTCAATATTGACTTTTTTTCTAAGACAAAACTTGAGAATTTTCCAATCAAAATATTTTCTATCTGGATTTTTTTCCATATACATAATATCACCTCTTCCTAGATAATTATTGATAGGAATACCCCCCCATTTATCAAATAATTTGCCTTTAGGTGTGTTGTAATTATAAGAAATCTTTTGATTCGTATTTACTTGTAATGGTGATCCATAAACAGAAATATATGAGTTCCTCTTAGTTTCATAATTAATAGATTGATATGATAAAAGATCATATTTAAAGTATTTTTGAAAATTATCTTTTTGATTCGATAATGAATATACTTCAGAATCTTTTTGTTTTTTGTAATAAAGTAATTGGTTTTTTTCATATGAATTCCATTTCTTTAAATCTTTCTTTTGAGCTGTACGACATTGATTGACTCTATTTCGCCATTTTTGTGGGATTAATCTAGACCATCTAATCTGAGATAAATCGTATTGATAATGACCCCTTAACCAGTTTTTCCATTGATTCGCTCCATAACTCCGAAATTTCTTATATCTTAATTCAGAATGAATTATTCCTTGTGTTCCAAAAGAATCCTTTATCCCAGTCTTAAGAAAAAAAGATGTTCCGTGATATTGAAGAACAGATCTTAATTTATCCAAGTGGGTTTGGGATAAATTGTAAAATACATATGCTTGTGACAAGGAGGATAAGTCACAAAAAATAGGTGAATTCCTTTTACTATTACTAATATTATAAAGTGACTTTTTTATAGTCGAAATAAAGTGAATTGTATTTTGATTTGTTTTATTAATTCTTTCTTGATTTGTTTCATTAGTGTAAATGTATTTATCAATCATTTTTTTTGTTGATTCAAGAAAAAGTTGTATATTGATTTGGGGAATATTAATGATACATCGAAAGACATCTATGTAGATTCTTTCAATGAAAATTTTTATAAAATAATGTAATTTACTGATTAATCGAGCATTTCTTCTTTTTAATATTTGCCAAATATTTTTTAGTGATTCTAGTCTTTTGGCATTATAAGTTGTTTTGTTAGAATTAATATTTATTCCTGGAGTTACTTTTTTTTTGTCGTTTGTAATTTTTTCTATTTGATTTCTAATTGTGCGTGTTCTATCAGTCAGATCCTTCCGTTTTTTTTCTGTCAGGGAATAATTTGTCCAATCTGTAGATCGACTTTGATTAAACGATTCATGAATTATCTGATTGTTGATTATAGAATCTTTTTCTTTTTTAGTTTCACTTAATTCATATACTTCTCTCAATCTAAATAACAGAATTTGATTTACTTTTGAAAGTACTTTTCTTATTCTTTTTATAAATAGAACACTTTTGATGACCCAATTTTTTGTTTCTTTTGAGACTGTTAGAAAAAAGTTTGTTCTTCCCTTTAAAACTCTTAAAACTAGAAAATATTTCTTTTTCAATTTTTTCATTTTTTTTTTGAGTTCTTTAAAAATGGGCTCAAAAAAAGAAGGTCTTTTTCGGGGAGAACCAAAAGGAAGTTCAGCTTCCATTCCCCAAACCGTTAAAAAACAAAAATCATCTTTTTTTTTTATTTTTTTCATTAGATCTCTATGAGAGGTTTGCAGCTTAGATCTGTGCCAAGGTTTCAGACAGAGAGGAAATAGGATTTTTATCTGAATACCGTCTGTTAACCAATTTTTCGGAAATTCGGTTTCTGATAATTGAACACCATTATAGGTACATTTAACATGCATTTCTCTATTCCATTCCTGTAAATCCTTAGACCATTCAGGAAGTTGCAATAATAACATACGACCCATATTTTTAGCTACTA